GCTAGCGTAGCTTAACTAAAGCATAACACTGAAGATGTTAAGACGGGCCCTAGAAAGCCCCGCAAGCATAAAAGCTTGGTCCTGACTTTACTATCAGCTTTGGCCAAATTTACACATGCAAGTATCCGCACCCCTGTGAGAATGCCCTACAGTCCCCCTCCCGGGGGACAAGGAGCCGGTATCAGGCACAACTTATTGTTTTAGCCCACGACACCTTGCTTAGCCACACCCTCAAGGGAACTCAGCAGTGATAGACATTAAGCCATAAGTGTAAACTTGACTTAATTAAGGCCAACAGAGCCGGCAAAACTCGTGCCAGCCGCCGCGGTTATACGAGAGACTCAAGTTGACAGTCTACGGCGTAAAGAGTGGTTAAGAAAACTCTAACTAAAGCCGAACATCTTCAAGGCTGTCATACGCACCCGAAGAAATGAAGAACTCCTACGAAAGTGGCTTTAAATCTTCTGACCCCACGAAAGCTAGGACACAAACTGGGATTAGATACCCCACTATGCCCAGCCATAAACACAAGTAGTAACCTTACACCTACTACTCGCCAGGGTACTACGAGCATAAGCTTAAAACCCAAAGGACTTGGCGGTGCTTTAGATCCACCTAGAGGAGCCTGTTCTAGAACCGATAACCCCCGTTGAACCTCACCTTTTCTTGTCTCCCCCGCCTATATACCGCCGTCGTCAGCCTACCCTGTGAAGAACCCATAGTAAGCAAAATTGGCAAAGCCCAAAACGTCAGGTCGAGGTGTAGCGTATGAAAAGGGAAGAAATGGGCTACATTCACTGAACCAGTACACACGGACGATGCTTTGAAACAAACATCTGAAGGAGGATTTAGCAGTAAGGAGGAAAATAGAGCGTTCCCCTGAAACCGGCCCTGAAGCGCGCACACACCGCCCGTCACTCTCCCCAAGCCTAGCACTAACTGTTTAATAAAATGTAATAAATGCAAAGGGGAGGCAAGTCGTAACATGGTAAGTGTACCGGAAGGTGCACTTGGAAAAATCAGAGCGTAGCTAAATTAGAATAGCATCTCCCTTACACCGAGAAGATATCCGTGCAAACCGGATCGCACTGATACCCAACAGCTAGCCCCCCTCCAAAAACAACAACGAAACATAAATACCCCCTAAAACCCAAACAACTTTTTAACAAACCATTTTTCCCCCTTAGTATGGGCGACAGAAAAGGACCATAGGCGCCATAGAAAAGTACCGCAAGGGAAAGCTGAAAAAGAAGTGAAACAAACCAGTAAAGTACAAAAAAGCAGAGATAAAACCTCGTACCTTTTGCATCATGACCTAGCCAGAAAACATTAAGCAAAATGAATTTTAGTTTAACTCCCCGAAACTAAGTGAGCTACTCCAGGACAGCCTATTATAGGGCACACCCGTCTCTGTGGCAAAAGAGTGGAAAGAGCTTCGAGTAGAGGTGATAAACCTACCGAACTTAGTTATAGCTGGTTGCCTAAGAAATGAATAGAAGTTCAGCCTTTTGGATTCTTAACTTAGACTTGGCAACGCCCACCACAAACCATAAGAAAACCAAAAGAGTTAGTCAAAAGGGGTACAGCCCTTCTGAAAAAGATACAACTTTAACAAGCAGGTAAAAGATCAAAAGAATGTAAGGCACTATATTAAGGTGGGCCTAAAAGCAGCCACCCTTTCAGAAAGCGTTAAACCTCAAATATTTGCCATCCTTTAATACCGACAAAATATCTTAAGCCTCTTAACCTATTAAGCCTCCCTATGTTACCATAGAAGAGATTATGCTAGCATGAGTAATAAGAAGGCCTAGACCTTCTCCCAGCACCTGTGTACACCAGAACGAACCCCCACTGGAAATTAACGCCCCCAATTAAAGAGAGCATTGAGCTATTAACGTATTACACCGGAAAACCCCTCAACAACTAAACGTTAACCCCACACAGGAGTGCCCAAGGAAAGACTAAAAGAAAAAGAAGGAACTCGGCAAACACTAGCCTCGCCTGTTTACCAAAAACATCGCCTCTTGAAACTTAAAACTTATAAGAGGTCCCGCCTGCCCTGTGACTATATGTTTAACGGCCGCGGTATTTTGACCGTGCGAAGGTAGCGCAATCACTTGTCTTTTAAATGAAGACCTGTATGAATGGCATAACGAGGGCTAAGCTGTCTCCTTTTTCCGGTCAATGAAATTGATCTGCCCGTGCAGAAGCGGGCATAATAACATAAGACGAGAAGACCCTATGGAGCTTCAGACACCAGGGAAGACTGTGTTAAAGACCCTTAATTAAAAGGCCAAACCAAATAGCCCCTTCCCCCTTGTCTTTGGTTGGGGCGACCGCGGGGTAACAAATAACCCCCATGTGGAACAGGGACACCCCCTTTGATATCAGGGCCACGGCCCTAATAAGCAGAACATCTGACCATAAGATCCGGCTTTGCCGATCAACGGACCTAGTTACCCTAGGGATAACAGCGCAATCCTCTTTTAGAGCCCATATCGACAAGAGGGTTTACGACCTCGATGTTGGATCAGGACATCCTAATGGTGCAGCCGCTATTAAGGGTTCGTTTGTTCAACGATTAAAGTCCTACGTGATCTGAGTTCAGACCGGAGAAATCCAGGTCAGTTTCTATCTATGGAGTGTTCTTCTCTAGTACGAAAGGACCGAGAAGAAGAGGCCCCTGCCAAGGCAAGCCTCCCCCCAACCTTAAGAAATCAACTAAAAAAGGTATAGGGGCATACCCGCTCCGCCTAAGAAAAAGGCATGTTGAGGTGGCAGAGCCCGGACAAATGCAAAAGACCTAAGCCCTTTGAACAGAGGTTCAAATCCTCTCCTTAACTATGATTTCAATAATTCTCACCCACATCCTAAATCCACTGGCATACATCGTCCCCGTACTCCTTGCAGTTGCTTTCCTCACCCTGGTCGAACGAAAAGTTTTAGGCTACATGCAACTCCGAAAGGGCCCCAACGTAGTTGGGCCTTACGGCCTCCTCCAGCCCATTGCCGACGGTGTTAAATTATTTATTAAAGAACCAGTTCGCCCCTCTACCTCCTCCCCTATATTATTTATTTTGGCTCCTATACTGGCCCTTACACTTGCCCTAATTTTATGAGCCCCCCTGCCCCTCCCCCACCCCGTGACAGACCTAAGCCTAAGCATTTTGTTTATTCTTGCAATGTCTAGCTTAGCAGTATATTCAATCTTAGGCTCAGGCTGAGCCTCAAATTCAAAATACGCCTTAATCGGGGCCCTACGAGCAGTAGCCCAAACAATTTCATACGAAGTTAGTCTCGGGCTAATCCTACTGAGCGCAATCATCTTTACCGGAGGCTTTACACTTCAAGCCTTTACCACCGCCCAGGAAAGTATTTGACTCTTAATTCCAGCATGGCCCCTAACCGCAATATGATACATTTCAACACTAGCAGAGACAAACCGAGCCCCCTTTGACCTCACAGAGGGGGAGTCAGAACTAGTTTCTGGATTTAATGTAGAGTATGCCGGCGGCCCCTTCGCCCTCTTTTTTCTGGCAGAATACGCAAACATCCTACTTATAAATACCCTTTCAGCAACACTATTTTTGGGCGCCTCCCACTTTCCCGCAGCCCCCGAAATTACCACCATTAACCTTATATTCAAAGCAGCCTTGTTATCCGTGTTATTCTTATGGGTACGAGCATCCTACCCCCGATTCCGGTATGATCAGCTTATACACCTCATTTGAAAAAATTTCCTACCCCTAACACTAGCATTAGTAATTTGACATCTGTCGCTCCCCATCGCATTCGCAGGACTTCCGCCACAACTGTAACCCAGGAGCCGTGCCTGAAATAAAGGGCCACTTTGATAGAGTGAATAATGAGGGTTAAAGTCCCCCCAGCTCCTTAGAAAGAAGGGACTCGAACCCTACCTGAAGAGATCAAAACTCTTAGTGCTTCCACTACACCACTTCCTAGTAAAGTCAGCTAAATAAGCTTTTGGGCCCATACCCCAAACATGTTGGTTAGACCCCCTCCTTTACTAATGAACCCCTACATTATAACCATCTTACTTTTTGGCCTAGGCCTAGGAACCACTATTACTTTTGCCAGCTCCCACTGACTCCTAGCATGAATAGGCCTAGAAATCAATACACTAGCCATCATCCCCTTAATAGCGCAACAACACCACCCACGAGCAATTGAAGCCAGTACAAAATATTTTCTCACCCAGGCAACAGCAGCAGCCGCAATACTATTTGCCGGCGTCACTAATGCCTGACTTACAGGGCAATGAGACATTCAACAAATAACTCACCCCCTGCCTTTAACCATAATTACCCTTGCTTTAGCATTAAAAATTGGACTCGCCCCCTTACATACCTGATTACCCGAAGTACTACAGGGGCTTGACCTCACAACCGGGCTCATTTTATCAACCTGGCAAAAAATCGCCCCCTTCATTTTATTACTACAAATTTCCAAGACAGACCAGACAATGCTTGTAGTATTGGCCCTCGCCTCCACGCTGGTGGGAGGATGAGGCGGATTAAACCAAACGCAACTGCGGAAGATTTTAGCATACTCCTCCATTGCACATCTTGGATGAATAATATTGATCATTCAATTTTCCCCCTCACTGACGCTTCTTGCCCTCTTATTATACTTCGTAATAACATTTTCAGCCTTCCTAACATTTAAAATTAACAACACCACAACTGTTAATATAATAGCAGCTTCATGGGCCAAGGCCCCCATAGTTACTGCTATAGCCCCCATAATTCTACTATCCCTAGGAGGCCTTCCTCCCCTAACAGGATTTATGCCCAAATGATTAATCCTGCAAGAAATGGCCAAACAAGACCTTGCCCCCACAGCCACAATCGCAGCACTAACCGCCTTACTCAGCCTCTACTTCTACCTCCGCCTCTCATATGCCATAACCCTCACTATAGCCCCAAATAATCTAACGGGCACCACACCTTGACGGTTAACCTCCAAACAACTGACCCTTCCCCTGTCCCTATCAATTGTAATATCCACCACCCTTCTTCCTCTTTCCCCCGCAGTAACAGCCCTTCTCACTCTGTAAGAGGCTTAGGATAACCCGAGACCAAGAGCCTTCAAAGCCCTAAGTGGGAGTGAAAATCTCCCAGCCTCTGAAATTAAGACTTGCGGGACACTAACCCACATCTTCTGCATGCAAAACAGACACTTTAATTAAGCTAAAGCCTTACTAGACAGGAAGGCCTCGATCCTACAAAATCTTAGTTAACAGCTAAGCGCTCTAACCAGCGAGCATCCGTCTACCTTTCCCCCGCCTTGCCGGGCTAAAAGGCGGGGGAAAGCCCCGGCAGGCTCTCACCTGCTACTTAAGATTTGCAATCTTATATGTTTCACACCTCAGAGCTTGGTAAAAAGAGGAGTTAAACCTCTGTACATGGGGCTACAATCCACCGCCTAAGCACTCGGCCATCTTACCTGTGGCAATCACACGCTGATTTTTCTCAACTAACCATAAAGACATCGGCACCCTTTATCTTGTATTCGGTGCCTGAGCGGGAATGGTGGGCACAGCTTTAAGCCTTCTAATCCGGGCCGAACTGAGTCAACCTGGCGCCCTTTTAGGTGATGACCAAATTTACAATGTCATCGTAACAGCACACGCCTTTGTGATAATTTTCTTTATAGTAATACCAATTATAATTGGCGGCTTTGGAAACTGATTAGTTCCCCTAATGATTGGCGCCCCTGACATAGCCTTCCCTCGAATAAATAACATAAGCTTTTGGCTTCTGCCCCCCTCCTTCCTTCTCCTCTTGGCCTCCTCTGGGGTAGAAGCAGGGGCCGGCACAGGCTGAACCGTTTACCCGCCTCTGGCGGGCAACCTCGCCCACGCAGGAGCTTCTGTGGACCTAACAATTTTCTCTCTCCACTTGGCCGGGGTTTCATCAATTCTTGGGGCCATTAACTTCATTACCACAATTATTAACATAAAACCCCCGGCAATTTCTCAGTATCAAACGCCCCTATTTGTATGAGCTGTCCTAATTACCGCTGTTCTTCTACTCCTCTCCCTCCCCGTCCTTGCAGCCGGAATTACAATGCTCCTCACAGACCGAAACCTAAACACAACTTTCTTCGACCCGGCAGGCGGCGGAGACCCAATCCTGTACCAACATCTTTTCTGATTCTTCGGGCACCCCGAAGTATATATTCTTATTCTGCCCGGCTTCGGAATGATTTCTCACATCGTTGCGTACTATGCAGGTAAAAAAGAACCTTTCGGGTACATGGGCATGGTCTGAGCAATAATGGCCATCGGCCTCCTAGGCTTTATTGTATGAGCACATCACATGTTTACTGTTGGGATGGACGTAGACACCCGCGCATACTTTACCTCCGCCACAATAATTATTGCAATTCCTACAGGGGTAAAAGTATTTAGCTGACTAGCCACACTGCACGGCGGAGCCATCAAATGAGAAACACCCCTCTTATGATCCCTTGGATTCATCTTTCTATTTACTGTAGGAGGCCTGACCGGCATTGTCCTGGCCAACTCATCCTTAGATATTACCCTCCACGACACCTACTATGTTGTAGCCCACTTCCACTATGTCCTGTCTATAGGAGCAGTATTTGCCATCATGGCAGGCTTTGTTCACTGATTTCCCCTTCTGTCAGGGTATACCCTTCACAGCACATGATCAAAAATCCATTTTGGTGTAATGTTCGTAGGAGTAAACTTAACATTCTTCCCCCAGCACTTCCTAGGCCTTGCAGGTATGCCACGACGATATTCAGACTACCCCGACGCCTACACCCTTTGAAATACAGTTTCTTCTCTAGGATCTTTAATCTCCTTAACAGCCGTGATTATATTCCTATTTATTCTTTGGGAGGCTTTCGCTGCCAAGCGGGAGGTCTTATCCGTGGAACTCACTGCAACAAACGTTGAATGACTACACGGCTGCCCCCCGCCTTACCATACATTTGAAGAGCCTGCCTTCGTACAAGTTCAGTCCGCCCACTAACGAGAAAGGGAGGAGTCGAACCCCCATATACTGGTTTCAAGCCAGCCACATAACCGCTCTGTCACTTTCTTCATAAGACACTAGTATAGCTGAAAATACACTGCTTTGTCAGGGCAGAGTCGTGGGCTAAAATCCCGCGTGTCTTAAACTTAATGGCACATCCCTCACAACTAGGATTTCAAGATGCAGCTTCCCCAGTAATAGAAGAACTCCTTCATTTTCACGACCACGCCCTAATAATTGTGTTCCTTATCAGCACACTAGTACTTTACATTATTGTAGCCATGGTCTCAACCAAACTTACCAATAAAAATATTCTAGACTCACAAGAAATTGAAATTATCTGAACCATTCTCCCGGCCATTATCCTAATTCTCATCGCCCTCCCCTCTCTTCGAATTTTATACCTAATAGATGAAATTAATGACCCCCACCTCACAATTAAAGCAATGGGCCACCAATGATATTGAAGCTACGAGTACACAGACTATGAAGACCTAGGATTTGACTCATACATGATTCCCACGCAAGATTTAACCCCAGGCCAATTTCGGCTCCTGGAAGCAGACCACCGAATAGTTGTGCCAGTTGAATCTCCCATCCGAGTCCTTGTCTCAGCCGAAGATGTCCTACACTCATGGGCCGTTCCCGCCCTTGGAGTCAAAATGGACGCAGTTCCTGGGCGCCTGAACCAAACAGCATTTATTGCTTCCCGCCCAGGCGTATTTTACGGACAATGCTCAGAAATCTGCGGCGCCAACCACAGCTTCATGCCAATTGTAGTAGAAGCAGTTCCTTTAAAACACTTCGAGAACTGATCATCACTAATACTTGAAGATGCCTCGCTGAGAAGCTAATAGGGCCGTAGCGTTAGCCTTTTAAGCTAAAGATTGGTGCCTCCCAACCACCCTCAGCGACATGCCCCAGCTTAATCCCGCACCCTGATTTGCCATCCTAGTATTCTCATGATTAATTTTCCTAACCGTTATCCCCCCAAAAGTTTTGGCCTACTCCTTCCCCAACGAGCCTACACCACAAAGCACACAAAAACCTAAAACAGAACCTTGAAACTGACCATGACACTAAGCTTCTTCGACCAGTTTATAAGCCCTACTTACTTAGGAATCCCCCTAATTGCCCTTGCTCTAGCAATCCCAGGACTTTTGTTCCCCACCCCTTCCGCCCGATGACTTAATAATCGCCTGTTAACACTACAGGCCTGATTTATTAACCGATTTACATCACAACTCCTTCTGCCCCTGAATCCAGGGGGTCACAAGTGAGCAACAATCCTTACCTCGCTTATACTATTCCTTATTTCTCTAAACATGCTAGGCCTTCTCCCGTATACTTTCACTCCAACAACACAGCTGTCTATAAATATAGGACTCGCCGTGCCCCTATGACTAGCAACCGTACTAATTGGTATACGAAACCAACCAACCATCGCACTAGGCCATCTCCTGCCAGAAGGGACTCCAACCCCCCTTATCCCTGTATTAATTATTATCGAGACAATTAGCCTGCTTATCCGCCCTCTAGCCCTAGGGGTTCGACTCACAGCCAACCTAACAGCGGGCCACCTTCTTATTCAACTAATCGCCACTGCCGCATTTGTTCTACTGCCCCTAATGCCAACTGTTGCCATTCTTACAGGAACCCTCTTATTCTTATTAACTATTCTGGAAGTGGCCGTAGCAATGATTCAGGCATACGTATTTGTCCTACTACTTAGCCTTTATCTACAAGAAAACGTCTAATGGCCCACCAAGCACATGCATATCACATAGTAGACCCCAGCCCTTGACCCCTTACAGGTGCAGTAGCCGCCCTCCTCATAACCTCCGGCCTTGCCATCTGATTCCACTTCAACTCCACCTCCTTAATAACAATTGGCCTAATTCTCCTTCTCCTTACAATATATCAATGATGACGCGACATTATTCGAGAAGGGACATTTCAAGGCCACCACACACCCCCTGTACAAAAAGGCCTCCGGTACGGAATAATCCTATTTATTACATCAGAAGTTTTCTTCTTCCTAGGCTTTTTCTGAGCCTTTTATCACTCAAGCCTCGCCCCTACCCCCGAGCTAGGAGGATGCTGACCTCCAACAGGCATTATCCCCCTTGACCCATTTGAAGTCCCACTCCTAAACACAGCGGTCCTACTAGCATCCGGCGTCACAGTAACATGAGCCCACCACAGCATTATAGAAGGAGAACGAAAACAAGCCATCCACTCCCTAACACTGACGATTCTACTAGGCTTCTACTTCACTTTTTTACAAGCGATAGAATATTATGAAGCGCCCTTTACAATTGCCGATGGCGTGTATGGTTCCACCTTCTTTGTGGCCACAGGCTTCCACGGGCTACACGTCATTATTGGCAGCACATTCCTAGCTGTTTGCCTACTCCGACAGATCCAATATCACTTTACATCCGAACACCACTTCGGGTTCGAAGCAGCAGCATGATACTGACACTTCGTAGACGTAGTCTGACTATTCCTCTATATTTCTATTTATTGATGAGGCTCCTAATCTTTCTAGTATCAAAATAAGTATAAGTGACTTCCAATCACCCGGTCTTGGTTAAAACCCAAGGAAAGATAATGAACTTAATTACCACCGTAATTACTATTGCTATTATTCTCTCGTCTATTCTAGTGCTCGTATCCTTTTGATTACCCTTAATAAACCCCGACCAGGAAAAGCTCTCCCCCTACGAATGCGGCTTCGACCCTCTAGGTTCGGCCCGATTACCTTTTTCTATACGATTTTTTCTTGTAGCAATCTTATTTCTACTTTTTGACCTAGAAATTGCACTACTCCTCCCCCTTCCTTGAGGAGACCAACTCCCTGTCCCTACCAACACCTTCTCTTGAGCAACCCTAGTACTCCTACTATTAACACTAGGCCTAATCTACGAATGAATTCAGGGAGGCCTAGAGTGAGCTGAATAGGTAATTATTTTAATTAAAATATTTGATTTCGGCTCAAAAGCTCGTGGTTTAAGTCCACAATTACCTAATGACCCCAGTACACTTCACCTTTTCAACAGCCTTCTTACTAGGGCTAGCAGGCCTTGCATTCCACCGAATACACCTCCTATCCGCTCTCCTCTGCTTAGAAGGAATAATACTTTCCCTATTCCTTGCGCTCTCCCTCTGAACCCTGGAGCTAAACGCTACAAGCTTCTCTTCTTCTCCTATTCTTTTACTAGCCTTCTCTGCCTGCGAGGCAAGTGCGGGGCTAGCCCTACTCGTCGCCACCGCCCGCACTCACGGAACCGACCGTCTCCAAAGCTTAAACCTCCTACAATGCTAAAAATTTTAATCCCCACAATTATGCTAATTCCCCTCGCCTGACTAACACCCTCCAAATGACTTTGGCCCACAGCCCTAGGACAAAGCCTGTTAATTGCGCTAGCTAGCTTGAGCTGGCTTAAAAGCCCCTCAGAGACTGGCTGATCCTCATTAAACTATTTTATGGCAACCGACCCCTTATCAACTCCCCTCCTAGTCCTTACCTGCTGGCTTCTTCCACTAATAATTTTAGCAAGCCAAAACCACACGGCCCCCGAACCCATCAACCGCCAACGGATATATATTACCCTATTAACCTCTTTACAAATTTTCCTTATTATAGCATTCTCTGCCACAGAGGTAATTCTATTTTATATTATGTTTGAAGCCACCCTAATCCCCACTTTAATTATTATTACTCGATGAGGAAATCAGGCTGAACGTCTAAACGCGGGCACCTACTTCCTCTTTTATACCCTGGCCGGGTCCCTCCCCCTCCTAGTGGCCCTCCTCCTACTACAAAACGCCACAGGCACCCTATCCCTCCTGACGCTCCAATACTCCCCCGCCTTCCCAATAATTTCAATAGCGGATAAGCTCTGATGGGCAGGCTGCTTACTAGCCTTTCTAGTAAAAATGCCCCTATACGGCGTCCATTTATGACTCCCTAAAGCCCACGTTGAAGCCCCAATCGCCGGGTCAATAGTCCTAGCGGCCGTCCTACTAAAACTAGGAGGCTATGGCATAATACGAATGATGATTATACTCGAGCCCTTAACCAAAGAGTTAAGCTACCCCTTTATTATCCTCGCCCTTTGAGGAGTAATCATAACCGGCTCAATTTGTTTACGACAAACAGACCTAAAGTCGCTAATCGCCTACTCCTCAGTAGGCCACATAGGCCTCGTCGCAGGAGGGATCCTCATTCAAACCCCCTGAGGATTTACAGGGGCCCTTATTCTAATAATCGCACATGGTTTAACCTCCTCCACCCTGTTTTGCTTAGCAAACACAAACTATGAACGAACCCACAGCCGAACAATAGTTCTAGCACGAGGACTACAAATTGTTCTTCCCCTAATAACCGCATGATGGTTTATTGCCAGTCTAGCCAACCTAGCACTTCCTCCACTACCAAACCTCATAGGGGAGCTAATGATTATCACCTCACTATTTAACTGATCCTGATGAACGATTGCACTTACCGGGGCTGGAACCCTCATTACTGCAGGTTACTCATTATATATGTTCTTAATAACGCAACGGGGCCCCCTTCCCACACACATTATTTCTTTAGCCCCTTCCCATACACGGGAACATCTACTCCTAGCCCTCCACCTTCTTCCACTAATACTGCTCATCCTAAAACCAGAGCTTACTTGAGGGTGAACAGCCTGTAGATATAGTTTAACAAAAACATTAGATTGTGATTCTAAAAACAGGGGTTAAAACCCCCTTATCCACCGAGAGAGGCTCGCTAGCAACGAAGACTGCTAATCCTCGTCCCCTCGGTTGAACTCCGGAGCTCACTCGTTAAGCCTCCGCTTCTAAAGGATAACAGCTCATCCGTTGGTCTTAGGAACCAAAAACTCTTGGTGCAAATCCAAGTGGTAGCTATGCACCCTACTCCTCTAATAATAACAACAAGCCTAAGCATCATCTTCGCCCTCCTCCTTTACCCCATCCTAACGACCTTTTCTCCCGCCCCTAAAGAAGATACCTGGGCCCTAACTCAAGTAAAAACAGCCGTAAAACTCGCATTTTTCGTCAGCTTGCTCCCCCTTGCCCTATTCCTTTCCGAAGGGACAGAAACAGTAGTTACCAACTGAACCTGAATAAATACACACACATTTAACATCAACATCAGCTTAAAGTTCGACTACTACGCACTCATTTTCACCCCCGTCGCCCTTTATGTCACATGGTCAATCCTAGAATTCGCTTCTTGGTATATACACGCTGACCCCTACATAAACCGATTTTTTAAATACCTACTAATCTTCCTAATTGCAATAATTATTCTCGTCACAGCCAACAACATATTTCAGCTTTTTATTGGGTGAGAAGGCGTCGGCATCATGTCCTTTTTACTAATTGGCTGATGGTACGGCCGGGCAGATGCAAATACCGCCGCCCTCCAAGCGGTAATTTACAACCGCGTTGGAGACATCGGCCTAATTTTTACTATAGCATGAATAGCAACAAACCTCAACTCCTGAGAAATACAACAAATCTTTTTAACCGCCAAAGAATATGAACTGACCCTCCCCCTACTAGGACTGATTATTGCCGCAACAGGCAAATCCGCCCAATTTGGACTTCACCCGTGACTGCCCTCTGCTATAGAGGGCCCTACGCCGGTCTCTGCCCTACTGCACTCAAGCACCATGGTTGTAGCAGGCATTTTCCTGTTAATCCGTATAAGCCCCCTTATAGAAAATAACCCGGCCTCCCTCACCATTTGTTTATGCCTCGGCGCCTTAACAACTTTGTTCACAGCTACCTGCGCCTTAACCCAAAACGACATCAAAAAAATCGTTGCCTTCTCAACATCCAGCCAGCTAGGATTAATAATAGTTACAATTGGACTAGGCCAGCCCCAACTCGCTTTCTTGCACATCTGCACTCACGCATTTTTTAAAGCCATGTTGTTCCTCTGCTCCGGCTCAATTATCCACAGCTTAAACGACGAGCAAGATATCCGAAAGATAGGAGGCATGCACCACCTAACCCCCTTTACTTCATCTTGTTTAACAATTGGGAGCCTCGCCCTAACCGGCACTCCATTTCTTGCCGGCTTCTTCTCCAAAGATGCTATTATTGAGGCCCTAAACACATCTTACCTAAACGCCTGAGCCCTGGCTCTAACCCTCCTAGCAACCTCCTTCACCGCCATTTACAGCCTACGAATCGTGTTTTTCGTCTCTATAGGACAACCTCGATTCAACACCCTCTCCCCTATTAACGAAAATACCCCAGCAGTAATTAATCCAATTAAACGACTAGCCTGAGGAAGCATCATCGCGGGGCTATTAATTACATCAAACATTCTCCCGCCCAAAACACCCATTATAACAATGCCCCCTCTACTTAAACTAGCAGCACTATTAGTAACTATTATTGGACTATTAATAGCCCTGGAACTAGCCTCCCTCACAAATAAACAATTTAAACCGACCCCTTCACTGACCCCTCACCACTTCTCCAATATGCTGGGCTTCTTTCCGACAGTTATCCACCGTCTCCCCCCAAAAATTAACCTTTTACTAGGCCAACATATTGCCAGCCAGATAATGGACCAAACATGACTTGAGAAATCAGGCCCAAAAGCAATTTATTCCATAAACCTCCCCCTAATTACCACAACCAGCAATGCCCAGCAAGGAATAGTAAAAACATTTCTTACCCTATTCTTTCTAACCTTTATTCTGGCAATATTGATTATTTTAGCCTAAACAGCCCGAAGAGCCCCTCGACTAAGCCCCCGCGACAACTCCAAAACAACAAATAAAGTCAAAAGAAGAACTCAAGCACTTACTACTAATATTCACCCCCCTGGACAGTATATTAATGCAACCCCGGCCATGTCCCCCCGGAAAACAGAAAACTCCACAAGCTCATCCCCCGTTATTCAACCCCCCTCATATCACCCCCCTCAAAAAAGACTAGCCCCTAATAATACCACAATGGAATAAAACCCCACATTAAGGACTACAGGGCGACTGCCCAAAGACTCAGGGTAAGGCTCAGCAGCTAAAGCCGCAGAATAAGCAAAGACTACCAACATGCCCCCAAGATAAATTAGAAACAAAACTAATGACAGAAAAGGGGCACCATGCCCCACCAACATGCCACACCCCATCCCAGAAACAACGACCAGCCCTAAAGCTCCAAAATAAGGGGAAGGATTTGAAGCAACCACAATTAATCCTACAACTAAACCAAACATAAATAAACACATCATATAAGTCATAATTCCTGCCAGGACTTTAACCAGGACTAATGGCTTGAAAAACCACCGTTGTTATTCAACTACAAAAACATTAATGGCCAACCTACGAAAAACCCACCCTCTACTAAAAATTGCAAACGACGCACTAGTGGACCTCCCCGCCCCATCAAACATCTCCGCGTGATGAAACTTTGGCTCTCTCCTAGGGCTCTGCCTAGGGGCCCAACTTGTCACCGGAATCTTTCTAGCTATACACTACACAGCCGACATCGCAACCGCCTTCTCATCAGTTGCACACATTTGCCGAGATGTAAACTTCGGATGAATAATCCGAAATATACATGCCAACGGGGCCTCCTTCTTTTTCATCTGCATTTACCTTCACGTCGGCCGAGGTCTTTATTACGGCTCATACCTTTACAAAGAGACATGAAACATCGGAGTCGTCCTATTACTGTTAGTAATAATAACCGCCTTTGTTGGCTATGTTCTGCCCTGAGGACAAATATCCTTCTGAGGAGCGACAGTAATTACCAACCTGCTCTCCGCAGTCCCTTACGTGGGCAACACCCTTGTACAATGGATCTGAGGCGGCTTTTCGGTAGATAATGCAACTCTTACCCGCTTCTTTGCTTTCCACTTCCTTCTCCCCTTCATTATTGCAGCTGTTACTGTCCTTCACCTCCTTTTCCTACACGAGACGGGCTCCAACAACCCAGCTGGGCTAAACTCCGACGCCGACAAAATCCCATTCCACCCATACTTCTCATATAAAGATCTACTGGGCTTTACTATTATGCTCTTAGCACTAACAGCCCTTGCCCTATTTTCCCCCAATTATTTAGGAGACCCAGACAACTTTACCCCAGCTAACCCCCTCGTCACACCCCCACACATTAAGCCCGAGTGATACTTTTTATTTGCCTATGCCATCCTCCGCTCAATTCCTAACAAGTTAGGCGGCGTACTAGCACTACTCGCATCCATCCTCATTCTTATATTAGTGCCCTTCCTACACACATCCAAACAACGAAGTCTCACCTTCCGACCAATTTCCCAATTCATTTTTTGAACCCTAATCGCAAACGTACTAATTCTAACATGAATTGGGGGCATGCCCGTCGAACACCCATACATCATTATTGGACAAATCGCATCCATCCTTTATTTTTCTATTTTTCTAGTACTGCTCCCAGTAGCAGGACTACTAGAAAATAAACTACTTGCATTAAACTGCAATAGTAGCTCAGCGTCAGAGCGCCGGTCTTGTAAACCGGACGCCGGAGGTTAAAATCCTCCCTATTGCCTCAAAGAAGGGAGACTCTAACTCCCACCACTAGCTCCCAAAGCTAGAATTCTAAGTTAAACTATTCTTTGTAGTACATATATGTATTTACCCCATATATTTATGTTAACCATATTAATAATGCTTTAGGACATATAATATGTATAATCCACATACATAGGCTTTGACCATTCATTCATCAACAGTTCAAATAAGATTTAACAAAATACATAATAATGAATAATTAACACCTATTGCATACTAATAGATATTACCCAAGTAAATATCCACACGCAGAGTTAAGACCTAACACGAGATGAAATAACCCATATATACCAGGAATCAAAATCCCGTTAAGAAGAGAATCCGATGTAGACAAGAATAACATTCGAGTTGAAGCGGAGCGATCACGGTTATTGATGGTCAGGGACAGTAATTGTGGGGGTTTCACCTAGTGAACTATTCCTGGCATTTGGTTCCTACTTCAGGGCCATTTATTGATAATCATTCCCCATACTTTCATCGACCCTTGCATAAGTTGTTGGTGGAGTACACACGGTGCGTTAGCCACATGCCTAGCGTTCTTTCTAATGGGCTAGGTTATTTTTTTCTATTTCCTTTCACTTGGCATTTCACAGTGCAGCGCTAAGGCTAGTTGACAAGGGTGTACATTTCCTTGTAAGGGACGCGCAATGTTCATGGTGGAAAGATTTTTATAAAAGAGTTGCATAACTGATGTCAAGAGCATAAATGATAATTGTTTCTCCTAACATCCCTAAGATATGCCCCCCTCGGCTTTTGCGCGTAAAACCCCCCTACCCCCCTAAACTCGAAAACTGTTATTTAATCCTGCAAACCCCCCGGAAACAGGAAAGCCTCGAGCGGAGGACTGCACCTCTCCTACGTGCATCTATTTACATTATTATAATAATGTGATT